TAAGCACATTATTTTAATAATGTAAATAGATGTAAATTGGGCCCCAAAAACACTACTCGAGAATTTCCTGTTTCCGGGGGGTTTTCAGGAATAATATAGATCTCAGTAGTGTAGGGGGGTAGGGGGGTTTTCCCGTTAAAAAACCCTCAAGGGGGGTATCTTTGGTTTTTATGAGGAAATAATTATTATTATGTACTTAATACTCCCTATGTAAGTCTTCAATGAATGACCTTTAACATTCATACTATTTCCATCTGAAAACAAGGAAATGCTCTCCCTTATCAGTATATACCGTGTGCACTCTGAGGGGCAAGATGAAAGGAAATAGAAAAAAGAAAACCCCTTGCACCTTAGAAAGAAGGCCTTGGCATGCCAGGTTATTGTTCAACATGTTTCCACCATTAACTTATGTCTGGTAAAGTTCATTATTTAGAGGAATATATCAGTTTGTGACCTTGAAATAGGAACCAAATGCCAGGAATAATTCAACTAGTGAAACCCTCACAAGTTTTGTCTAGCACCTTCAATAAGGGTATGCTTTCAGGAATCATTCTTTGGTGGTTTCTTACTACATTATAAATGTTATGTAACGTTAATATGGTGGGTCAAGGATATGATTACATTTTAAGCAACGACATGTTAATTTTTACTGTTTTGTTTCTGTTCTGGTGAAGTTCCTGTTTTTGCTTGTTCTTTCTAATCTTTATTACATTTGAATCTTTTAGCCGTTGTTTTGGGAGTAATGATTAAATTCTTAGTCATGTCCGTCTTGATAATGGGTCCTTACATAATATTTAAATGGTCTAAATAGATGTATGGTGATAATACATATATGTCTTAAACAACTTTAACACCTTGTTGTGAGGTATGTCAGAGAATAGTTTAATTTAGAATCCTAGCTTTGGGAGTTAGGGGTAGGAGTTAAAATCTCCTTTCTTTGAGCACTAGGGAAGAGTCTAACTTCCGGCATCCGGTTTACAAGACCGGCGCTCTGGCACTGAGCTACTAGGGCACTCTTGTTCAAGGGGTTTATCAATGGCTTTATTTTCTAGTCAACCTACAAGGGGCGCTAACACTAGGAAAAGCAAGAAATATAAGAGGGATGCTACTTGTCCGATGATGATGAATGGGTGTTCTACGGGCATGCCTCCGATTCAGGTGAGGATAAGGACATCTGCGACTAGGACTCAAAATAGTATTTGGGATAGGGGGCGGAAGGTTAGGCCTCGTTGAATTGATGTGTGTAAAATTGGGACTACTATAAGTACTAGGATTGAAAAGAGGAGGGCGAGTACGCCGCCAAGTTTGTTGGGGATGGATCGTAGAATGGCGTAGGCAAAGAGGAAGTATCATTCTGGTTTGATGTGGGGTGGTGTAACGAGGGGGTTAGCTGGGGTGAAGTTGTCTGGGTCTCCGAGGAGGTTTGGGGCAAATAGTGCCAGGGATGTTAGTGCAAGTAGTAATACAGCGAAGCCTAGGAGGTCTTTGTATGAAAAATAGGGGTGGAAAGAAATTTTGTCTGCATTTGAGTTGATGCCTGCGGGGTTGTTTGAGCCGGTTTCGTGTAAGAATAGGAGGTGAATTATTGTTGCGGCTGCAATAACAAATGGGAATAGGAAGTGGAAGGCAAAGAAGCGGGTAAGTGTGGCGTTGTCAACTGAAAATCCGCCTCAAATTCATTGTACGAGGGCATTACCTACGTAGGGGACGGCAGATAGAAGGTTGGTAATTACGGTGGCGCCTCAGAAGGATATTTGTCCTCAGGGGAGTACGTAGCCTACGAAGGCGGTTATTATCACTAGTAATAAGAGAATTACTCCGACGTTTCAAGTTTCTTTGTTAAGGTATGAGCCGTAGTAGAGGCCTCGTCCGATGTGGAGGTAGATACAAATGAAAAAGAAGGAGGCTCCGTTAGCGTGGAGGTTCCGGATTAGTCAGCCGTAGTTTACGTCTCGGCAAATGTGGGTGACTGAAGAGAAGGCTGTTGCGATGTCAGCTGTGTAGTGTATGGCTAGAAAGAGTCCTGTGGCAATTTGAATAACTAAGCACAGGCCTAGGAGAGAGCCAAAGTTTCATCAGGCAGAAATGTTGGAGGGGGTGGGGAGGTCAATTAGTGCGTCGTTTGCGATTTTTAGGATGGGGTGGGTTTTTCGGAGGCTGGCCATTAAAAAGGTTTCTGTAGTTGAATAACAACGGTGGTTTTTCAAGTCATTAGTCCTGGTTAGAGTCCGGGCAGAAACCATGACTTATATTATGTCTTTGTTTTTATTTGGGCTTGTGTTGGGGTTGGTTGCGGTTGCATCTAATCCCTCTCCTTATTTTGCTGCGCTGGGTTTAGTGGTTGTAGCAGGCTTGGGGTGTGGGGTGTTGGTTGGGCATGGGGGCTCTTTTTTATCTTTGGTGTTGTTTTTGATTTACTTGGGGGGAATGTTGGTTGTTTTTGCATATTCTGCAGCTTTAGCTGCTGAGCCGTTTCCTGAGAGCTGGGGCAGTCGTTCGGTAATGGGGTATGTTTTGGCATATTTGGTAGGGGTTTCTTTAGTGGCGGGTCTTTCTTTTGGGGGGTGATATGAGTTTTCTTGGGTGCCGGTGGATGAGTTGAAAGATTTTGTTGTGCTTCGGGGGGATTTAGGAGGTGTGGCGCTAATATTCTCTTTGGGTGGGGGGTTGTTAATAATTAGTGCTTGGGTCTTACTTTTAACTTTGTTTGTGGTGTTGGAGTTGACCCGGGGGCTTGGTCGGGGGGCTCTTCGGGCGGTTAGGTGTTGAATAGTAAAAGTATCAGAGTTAGGGTAAGTAGGAACAGAGTGAGGTAGGTTTTGATCATGCCTTGTTGGGCGTTGCTTGTTGTGGTTACGAGGGGGAGCTGTATGGAAGTTAATATTTTTGGTCCTGTTTTTTCTAGTCAGGTTTGGTCTACTATTTGGCTGGCAATTGTTTGCCCTATAAGAAGGCTAAGTTTGGGGTTTAGGCGGTGTACGATTGCTGGGAAGAAGCCTAGCATATTTGAGAAGTGGTGGAGTTGGAGGTGGGGGGTGGGTTTGAATTGTTTGTTTGTTAGTGAGGCGAGTTCCAGTGCAGTAAGAAGGCCTAGGATGGTCACGATTAGGGCGCTTAGTTTTAGTAGGGGAGGTATGGTTATTACTGGGGTTTTTAGGGGTAGAATGTTGGAGGTAATTAGTAGACCAGCAATAATGCTGCCTCAGGCTAGTCGTTTGATTGGGTTTATTACTGCCGGGTTATTTTCGTTGATGGGAGGAAGTGTAATAAAGCGGGGGTGTCCCATGGATACGAAGTATACTACGCGGAGGCTGTAAACGGCCGTGAAAGAGGTGGCTAGGAGGGTAAGGACGAGGGCTCAGGCGTTGAGATGGGATGTGTTTATGGCTTCAATAATGGCGTCTTTAGAAAAGAACCCTGCAAGGAAGGGGGTGCCAGTAAGGGCTAAGCTACCGATTGTGAGGCAAGAGGAGGTGGTGGGGGCGAGGTGTTGAAGTCCTCCTATTTTTCGGATGTCTTGTTCGTCGTTTAGGCTGTGAATAATGGATCCGGAGCATAAAAATAGTATAGCTTTAAAGAAGGCGTGGGTACAGATGTGAAGAAATGCTAGTTGGGGTTGGTTAAGTCCAATTGTAACTATTATTAGGCCTAATTGGCTGGATGTTGAGAATGCGACGATTTTTTTGATGTCGTTTTGGGTGAGTGCGCAGGTGGCGGTAAATAGGGTTGTTAGGGCTCCAAGGCATAAGCAGGTGGAGAGGGCTGTTTGGTTGTTTTCTATCAGGGGGCTTAGGCGGATTAGTAGGAAAATTCCTGCAACGACTATAGTGCTGGAGTGTAGTAGGGCGGAGACCGGCGTGGGGCCCTCTATTGCAGAGGGAAGTCATGGGTGGAGGCCAAATTGGGCGGACTTACCGGTTGCAGCGAGGATGAGGCCTAGGAGGGGGAGGGTAAGGTCAAGCTCTTTAGCGGTAAAGAATATTTGTTGTATCTCTCATGAGTTAAGATTTATTGCCATTCAGGCTATGGCCAGAATCAGTCCGATGTCCCCAACACGGTTGTACACTACTGCTTGGAGTGCGGCGGTGTTGGCGTCTGCTCGGCCGTATCATCATCCAATTAGTAGGAAGGATATAATTCCTACGCCTTCTCAGCCAATGAATAGTTGAAATATGTTGTTGGCTGAAACTAGAATAATTATGGCTACTAGGAAGACAAGAAGATATTTGAAAAATCGGTTTATGTAGGGGTCTGCATGTATGTATCAGGATGCAAATTCTAGAATAGACCAAGTAACATATAAGGCAATTGGGATAAAGATAATTGAGTAGTGATCAAACTTGAAGCTAAGGTTAATGTCAAATGTGTGGGTATTTATTCAGTTTCAGTTGGTGACGATTGTTTCTGCGCCTTCATTTATGTACAGGAATAGGGGGGCAAGACTAACAAAAAAAGCTGTTTTTACTGCAGTTTTTACGTGGGTCGTGGCTCAGCTTTCTTTTAGGGGATTGGGGCTTAGGGTTGTAAGTAAGGGAAAGATCAATAGGGTAAAAATAATTATGAGGCTTGAGGCTATTAGTAGTGCGGTGGGGTGCATAGCTACTACTTGGATTTGCACCAAGAGTTTTTGGTTCCTAAGACCAACGGATGAGCTGTTATCCTTTAGGAGCGTTGCGAGTGAGCCTTGGGGTTTAACTAAGGGGGCAAAGGATTAGCAGTCCTTGCTGTCGTCGGACCTCTCTCGGCGGGTAAGGGGGTTTTAACCTCTGTCTTTAGAATCACAATCTAACGTTTTAGTTAAACTATACCTACAGGCGACTCAGCCTCAAACTAGGTCGGGCTTAAGAATGAGGAGTATTAGGGGGATTAGATGGAGGGTGATGAGAAGGTGTTCTCGGGAGTGGGAGGGGGTGAGAGCGATAATGTGGGAAGGCAGAGGTCCTCGTTGTGTTATTAGGAATATGTAAAGTGAGTAGCCAGCGGTAATTAGTGTTCCGGTTCCTGTGAGGAAGATGGTCCATCAAGATCAGTTAAATAGGGAGGTGATAATTATTAGTTCTCCTATTAGATTTGGGAGGGGTGGTAGGGCTAGGTTGGCTAGGCTGGCAATAAATCATCAAGTAGTTATAAGAGGAAGAACCATTTGCAATCCTCGGGCTAGGACTATTGTTCGGCTGTGGGTTCGTTCATAGTTGGTGTTGGCGAGGCAGAATAAAGCGGAGGATGCAAGTCCATGTGCGATTATAAGAATGAGGGCCCCGGTGAAGCCTCAGGGTGTTTGGATTAGAATGCCCCCTGCGACCAGGCCTATGTGACTAACGGATGAGTAAGCGATTAGGGCCTTTAAGTCTGTTTGTCGTAGACAGATGGACCCCGTTATAATAATTCCTCAGAGGGCGAAGATGATAAAGGGGTAGCTTAGTTCTTTGGTTAGGGGGTCTAGCATAACTATTATTCGTATTATGCCGTATCCGCCCAGTTTTAATAGTACGGCGGCCAGTACTATGGAGCCGGCGATTGGGGCCTCTACGTGTGCTTTGGGTAGTCAGAGGTGAACACCGTAAAGGGGCATTTTGACTAGGAAGGCTACAAGGCAGCCGGCCCATCAGAGTTTGTCTCCGTATGATATTAGTTGTAGGGGCTTAGAGTATTGGAGGGTGAGTATGGATAGGGTGCCTGTTTCGTTTTGAAGGAGAAGTAAAGCGATTAGGAGGGGGAGGGAGCCGGCTAGTGTGTAGAATAAAAAATATGTTCCTGCGTTCAGTCGTTCTGTTTGGTTTCCTCATCGGGTAATGATAATTAGGGTGGGGATAAGGGTGGCTTCAAATATAACATAAAATATGATGATTTCTGTGGCGCCAAAGGCTAGGATCAAGAAGATTTGTAGGGATGTTAATAGTGAGATGTAAACTCGTTGGCGGTTTATTGGCTCTGAGTTTATGTGGTTTTGGCTGGCGAGGATTATAAGGGGCAAGAGTCAGCAAGTTAGGACAAGCAGGGGGGTTGAGAGGGGGTCTGTTGCTATGTAGGGGCTGAGAGTGGATCAGCCTGTTTCCGCTGTGTTGTTTAATCAGGTGAGGCTAATTAGTGCAATTATTATACTTTGCCCCAGGGTTGTAGTTCATAGTCACTTGGTTGGGACAAGTCAGGCCGTTGGAATGAGCATGAGGGTTGGAAAAAGAATTTTTAGCATTGTAGAAGATTTAGGCTTTGTAGGCGGTCGGTTCCGTGGGTGCGTGCGGTTGCAACTAGTAGGGCTAAGCCTGCGCTGGCTTCGCATGCGGAGAATGCTAGGAGGAGTATGGGGGATGCTGAGTATCCGGTGGAGTCTAGTTGGAGGGCCCAGAGGGAGAGGGCAATAAATAAGGATAGCATTATTCCTTCTAAGCAAAGAAGTGCGGAGAGAAGGTGGGTTCGATGGAATGCTAAGCCTATTAGGCCTAGGACAAAGGCTGATGAAAAGGCGAAATGAACGGGGGTCATTAGGTAGTTGTGGGCTTGAACCACAAGCTCTTGAGCCGAAATCAAGTGTTTTGGCTTAAAACTAACTGCCTATTCAGCTCATTCTAGTCCTCCTTGGGTTCATTCGTAGATGAGGCCTAGGGTCAGCAAGGCCAAGATGGCTGTTGCTCAGGTAAATGTGAGGAGGGGGGTGGCTAGCTGATCTCCTCATGGGAGGGGGAGCAAGAGGGCAATTTCTAGGTCAAAAAGTAGGAAAAGAATGGCAACGAGAAAAAATCGGAGGGAGAAGGGGAGGCGGGCGGTGCCTAGCGGGTCAAAGCCACATTCATATGGGGATAATTTTTCATAGTCTGGGCTTAGTTGGGGGAGTCAAAACGAGATGGTTGCTAAGACGGCAGAGAGAACTACGGCAATGGTTATAACTGTTGCGACTAGATTCATTATCTTTCCTTGGGGTTTAACCAAGACCGGGTGATTGGAAGTCACTTATACTAACATTAGTACTAGAAAGATTATGAGCCTCATCAATAGATGGAGATGTAGAGGAATAGTCATACAACATCAACAAAGTGTCAGTATCAGGCAGCTGCCTCGAATCCGAAGTGGTGTTCAGATGTGAAGTGGTAGTATATTTGACGGAGGAGACATACAGCGAGAAAAGTGGAGCCAATAATAACGTGTAGGCCGTGAAAGCCGGTGGCGACGAAAAAGGTGGAGCCGTACACCCCGTCGGCGATTGTAAAGGGGGCTTCATAATATTCTATGGCTTGGAGGAAGGTAAAGTAGAAGCCTAGTAGGATGGTTAGGGTTAGTGATTGAAGTGCTTGTTTTCGTTCCCCTTCTATGATACTGTGGTGGGCTCAGGTAACTGTGACGCCTGAGGCGAGTAGTACGGCGGTATTTAATAAAGGAACTTCAAATGGGTCTAGGGGCACAATTCCTGTGGGGGGCCAGCAGCCACCAAGTTCTGGGGTGGGGGCAAGGCTTGAGTGGTAAAAGGCTCAGAAGAATCCTAGAAAGAAGAAGACTTCAGATGTAATAAATAGTACTATCCCATAGCGGAGACCTTTTTGGACGGGTGGTGTGTGGTGACCTTGGAATGTTCCTTCCCGTACGATGTCTCGTCATCATTGGTACATGGTTAGTAGGAGTAGGATTAGTCCTAGGGATATCAGGGTTGTTGAATGATAATGGAATCAAATGGCAAGGCCGGATGTTATTAATAGGGCGGCGACTGCGCCCGTTAGGGGTCAGGGGCTGGGGTCTACTATGTGGTATGCGTGTGCTTGGTGGGCCATTAGACGTTTTCTTGTAGGTACAGGCTTAGTAGGAGAACAAATACGTAGGCTTGAATTATGGCTACGGCTACTTCAAGGAGGGTTATTAGAACTAGGAGGACTATTATAATGAGGGCGGTTGTAGGCATGATGGAGATGAGAGCATTGATGCCCATGGAAATTAGTTGAATAAGCAGGTGGCCTGCTGTCAGGTTGGCTGTAAGTCGGACTCCTAGGGCAAGGGGGCGAATAAACAAGCTGATTGTTTCGATAATAATTAAAACGGGAATTAATGGGGTTGGTGTTCCTTCTGGGAGGAAATGTGCTAGAGAGTGGGTGGGTTGATTTAATATTCCAATTACTACTGTTGCAAGTCAGAAGGGTACGGCAAGTCCTAAGTTGAGAGAGAGTTGTGTAGTGGGTGTAAAGGTGTAGGGGAGGAGGCCAAGTAGGTTAATAGTAATTAAAAAAATTATTAGGGCTCCGAGGATGAGGGCTCACTTGTGTCCTCCTGGGTTTAAAGGAAGTATAAGCTGGTGGGTAATATTATTAATGAATCAGCTTTGAAAGGTGGGGAGTCGACTACCTAGTCATCGTAGGACGGGGGGAAAGAGTACTCAGGGGAGGGTGCAGGCTAGGGCAAGTAGGGGGATTCCTAAAAGGGTGGGGCTTATAAACTGGTCAAATAGGCTTAGGGTCATGGTCATTTACAGGGGGCCTCTACAAATTTTTCGGTGCTTTGTGTTGTGGGCTTGTTGGGTAAGGAGTGGGGCAATACTTTTAATGGGAGTAGGACTAGGAAGACTAGTCATGAGAATGCGAAGATGAGGAATCAAGGGCCGGGGATGAGTTGAGGCATTTCACTAGGGGTGGTTGGGGATCACCAGTCTTTAGCTTAAAAGGCTAACGCTATGCCCGATTTAGCTTCTTAGTGAGGCGTCTTCAAGTATTAGGGAGGATCAGGTCTCAAAGTGTTCTAGAGGAACTGCTTCTACTACGATGGGCATAAAGCTATGATTGGCCCCACAGATTTCGGAGCATTGTCCATAGAACACGCCTGGGCGGGAGGCAATAAATGCTGTTTGATTTAGGCGGCCGGGCACTGCGTCTATTTTTACCCCTAGGGCAGGGACGGCTCATGAGTGAAGAACATCTTCGGCTGAAACTAGTACGCGGATGGGGGATTCAGTTGGGACAACCATTCGATGGTCCGCTTCTAGGAGGCGGAATTGGCCTGAGGGGAGGTCTTGAGTTGGGATTATGTAAGAATCAAATCCGAGGTCTTCGTAGTCTGTGTATTCATAGCTTCAGTATCATTGGTGGCCCATTGCTTTAATTGTTAGGTGGGGGTCGTTAATTTCATCCATAAGATAAAGGATTCGGAGGGAGGGGAGGGCAATTATGATAAGGATTACTGCTGGGAGGATGGTTCAGATGATTTCAATTTCTTGGGAGTCAAGGATGTATTTGTTGGTTAGTTTAGTGGTTACTATTGCCACAATAATGTAAAGTACAAGTGTGCTAATTAAAAAGACAATTATTAGGGCGTGGTCGTGAAAGTGGAGGAGCTCTTCTATAACGGGTGATGCCGCATCTTGGAATCCTAGTTGGGAGGGATGTGCCATTCTAGCTTTTGCTTAAAACACGCAGGGCTTAAACCCACAATTCTGCCTTGACAAAGCAGTGTAATATTCAGTTTTACTAGTGTTTTATAAAGAAAGTGGCAGAGTGGTTATGTCGTTGGCTTGAAACCAATGGATGGGGGTTCAATTCCTCCCTTTCTCGTTAGTTTGTTCGTACTTGGACAAATGCAGGTTCTTCAAATGTGTGGTAGGGTGGAGGGCAGCCGTGTAGTCATTCGACGTTAGTAGTGGTTATTTCTACTGAAAGAACTTCTCGTTTAGCAGCAAATGCTTCTCAGAGGATGAATAAAAACATGATTACTGCAAGCAGGGAAACTAGGGAGCCGATGGAGGAGACGGTATTTCATAGGGTGTAGGCGTCCGGGTAATCTGAGTATCGTCGAGGCATGCCTGCTAGTCCTAGGAAGTGTTGGGGGAAAAATGTAAGATTAACCCCGAAGAATATTACGCCAAAGTGGATTTTTGTTCAAGTGCTGTGAAGGGTGTAACCTGTGAAAAGGGGGAATCAGTGGACAAAGGCGGCCATAATAGCGAATACGGCACCCATAGAGAGAACGTAGTGGAAGTGGGCAACTACGTAATAAGTGTCATGTAGAACAATGTCTAATGAGGAGTTGGCTAGCACGATTCCTGTTAGGCCCCCTACTGTAAATAGGAAGATAAAACCAAGTGCTCACAGAAGAGGGGTCTCTCATTTAACGGCCCCACCATGTAGTGTGGCTAGTCAGCTGAAGACTTTTACACCTGTTGGGATGGCAATAATTATGGTGGCGGAGGTGAAATAGGCTCGTGTGTCTACGTCTATTCCGACTGTAAACATGTGGTGGGCTCAAACGATGAACCCGAGGAGTCCGATGGCCATTATGGCTCAAACTATTCCTATATAGCCAAAGGGTTCTTTTTTGCCAGAGTAGTAGGCAACAATATGGGAGATTATGCCAAACCCGGGAAGAATAAGAATGTATACTTCGGGGTGTCCAAAGAATCAGAATAGATGTTGATATAGAATGGGGTCTCCCCCTCCTGCGGGGTCAAAGAAGGTTGTATTTAGATTACGGTCTGTTAGGAGCATGGTAATGCCGGCTGCAAGGACGGGAAGTGATAGAAGAAGAAGGACTGCTGTAATTAAAACGGATCATACAAATAATGGGGTTTGGTATTGGGAAATTGCTGGGGGTTTTATGTTAATAATGGTTGTGATAAAGTTGATGGCCCCAAGAATGGAAGAAACACCTGCTAAATGCAGTGAGAAAATAGTTAGGTCTACAGAAGCCCCTGCGTGTGCAAGGTTCCCCGCGAGGGGTGGGTAGACCGTTCATCCTGTTCCTGCCCCTGCTTCAACGCCAGAAGAGGCAAGGAGCAGGAGGAATGAGGGAGGGAGGAGTCAGAAGCTTATGTTGTTTATTCGAGGGAAAGCCATATCAGGGGCTCCAATCATTATGGGGACTAGTCAGTTTCCAAATCCTCCAATTATAATTGGTATTACTATAAAGAAAATTATTACAAAGGCATGCGCCGTAACAATAACATTATAAATCTGGTCGTCTCCTAAAAGTGCCCCGGGCTGGCTAAGCTCAGCTCGAATAAGTAGGCTTAAGGCTGTGCCGACCATGCCGGCTCAGGCACCAAATACGAGATACAGGGTGCCGATATCTTTGTGGTTGGTTGAGAAAAATCAGCGCGTGATTGCCACAGGTAAGGTGGCTGAGGTTAAGCGGTGGATTGTAGCCCCATAGACAGAGGTTTAAGTCCTCTCCTTATCAAGCCTTGAGGTGTTATCATGTCAGATTGCAAATCTGAAGAAGCAGGCTAACGTCTGCCGGGGCTTTCCCCGCCTGGCTCGTCCATGCGGCGGGGAAAGGTAGATGAATGCTCGCTGGTTAGAGCGCTTAGCTGTTAACTAAGAGTTTGTAGGATCAAGGCCTTCTCATCTAGGAAGGCTTTAGCTTAATTAAAGTGTCTGTTTTGCATACAGGAGATGTGGGGTAGAGTCCTGCAAGTCTTATCAGGGGCTGGGAGATTTTCACTCCCACTTAGGGCTTTGAAGGCCCTTGGTCTGTTCTTATCCTAAGCCTCTTTAGGGGGTGAGGAGGGCGGTGGCCGCGGGGGTTAGGGGGAGAAGGGAGATTGTGGCTATTGTTGAAATTGCTAGGGGGAGTGTTAGTTGTGTAGTGGGAAGTCGTCAGGGGGTTGTTCCTGTCAGGTGGTTGGGGAGAATAGTCAGGGATACGGCGTATGATAGACGAAGATAAAAATAGAGGCTAAGAAGGGCTGATAGGGCTGCTAGTGTGGCTGTTAGTGGAAGTTCTTGTTTGGTTAGTTCTTGAAGGATTAGTCATTTTGGTGCAAATCCTGTGAGGGGTGGGAGTCCCCCTAGGGAGAGAAGAGCTAGGGGAACAATAGCTGTTAGGGCGGGGGCTTTCGCTCATGAGGTGGCTAAAGCATTAATATTTGTTGAACTGTTTAGTTTGAATACGATGAATGTTGAGAATGTTATAATGAAATAGGTAAATAAGGCCAGGAGCGTTAAGGAGGGTAAGAATTGGACGACGATAACTATTCAGCCGAGGTGGGCGATGGATGAGTAGGCTAGGAGCTTACGGAGTTGTGTTTGGTTTAACCCCCCTCAGCCGCCTACGAGTATTGATGTCAGTCCTAGCATAATTAGGACTTCTTGGTTGGTTGATTGGATTTGTACTATTAATGCGAAGGGGGCAAGTTTTTGTCATGTTGATAAAATTAAGCCTGTGACAAGGTCTAGGCCTTGTAGGACTTCTGGTAATCAAAAGTGTATGGGGGCTAGGCCTAGTTTAAGTGCGAGGGCCAGGGTGATGGCGGTGGTTGATAGGGGGTGGGTTAGTTGTTGAATGTCTCATTGGCCGGTTATTCAGGCGTTGGTGGTGCTAGCAAACAGGATTATGGCGGCGGCGGTTGCTTGGGTGAGGAAATATTTGGTGGTTGCCTCTACTGCTCGGGGGTGGTGATGTTGGGCTATTAGAGGGATGATGGCAAGGGTATTGATTTCAAGTCCTATTCAGGCGAGGAGTCAGTGGGAGCTTGAGAAGGTAATGGTTGTTCCTAGGCCTAGGCCAAGCAGTAGGGTGGCAAGGACGAGTGGGTTCATTAGCAAAGGAAGGAGTTTAACCAACATGTTTGGGGTATGGGCCCAAAAGCTTAATTAGCTGACTTTACTAGAAAGTGGTGTAGTGGAAGCACTAAGAGTTTTGATCTCTTAAGGATGGGTTCGAGTCCCTTTTTTCTAAGGAGTTGGGGGGACTTTAACCCCCATGGTACACTCTATCAAAGTGGCCCTTAAAATTCAGGCACAAATCCTTGGGTTAAAGTTGAGGGGGGAGGCCTGCAAAAGCGATTGGCAGTGCTAAATGTCATACTACAAGAGCTAGTGTTAGGGGCAGGAAGCTTTTTCATACAAGGTGTATTAGTTGGTCATATCGGAATCGGGGGTAGGAGGCTCGGACTCACAGGAAGACAACTGAGAGGAAGGCGGCTTTTGTTATTAAGTTGACTGCTGTTAGTTCAGGTAGTGTGGGGATGTGTGAGGCGCCTAGGAATAGGATGGTTGAGAGGGTATTTATAAGTAAAATGTTGGCGTATTCTGCTAGGAAGAATAGGGCGAATGGGCCTCCTGCGTATTCTACGTTGAAGCCGGAGACTAGTTCTGACTCCCCCTCTGTTAAGTCAAAGGGGGCTCGATTTGTTTCTGCTAGGGTTGAGATGTATCATATTGCGGCTAGGGGTCATGCGGGGAGAATAAGTCAGATGCTTTCTTGGGCAACGTTGAAGGTTTGTAGGGTAAATCCTCCTGTAAAAATTACAATGTTGAGGAGAATTAGGCCAAGGCTGACTTCATATGAGATGGTTTGGGCTACGGCCCGTAGGGCCCCTATTAGGGCGTATTTGGAGTTTGATGCCCATCCTGAGCCTAGGATAGAATAAACAGCTAAGCTGGACAAGGCCAAAATAAATAGAATACCAAGGTTTAGATCTAAAATGGGGTAGGGGGTGGGTATGGGGGCCCATAGGGTAAGGGCGAGGGTGAGTGCAAGTATGGGGGTGGCTAAGAAAAGGACAGGGGAGGATGTTGAAGGGCGGACGGGCTCTTTGATGAAGAGTTTTACACCGTCTGCAATAGGTTGAAGGAGTCCGTAGGGGCCTACAATGTTAGGCCCTTTTCGTAGTTGTATGTATCCTAGGACTTTTCGTTCAAGAAGGGTGAGGAATGCAACGGCTAGCAGGACAGGGACAATATAGGCTAGGGGGTTAAGAATGTGGGTGATAAGGGTTGAGATCATAGTTAAGGAGAGGATTTGAACCTCTGTAGAAAGGGCTTAGGTCTTTTGCAATTGCCGGGGTCTGCCACCTTAACATGCCATTTTCTTGGGCTGGGGGGGGGGTATGCCCTCTTGCCTATTTTAGTTGTTTTCATTAGGTGGGGGTGAGGCGTGCTTTTGGTATAGGCCTCTTCTTTTCGGTCCTTTCGTACTAGAAAAGATCATTTCATAGATAGAAACTGACCTGGATTGCTCCGGTCTGAACTCAGATCACGTAGGACTTTAATCGTTGAACAAACGAACCCTTAATAGCGGCTGCACCATTAGGATGTCCTGATCCAACATCGAGGTCGTAAACCCTCTTGTCGATATGGGCTCTGGAAGAGGATTGCGCTGTTATCCCTAGGGTAACTCGGTCCGTTGATCGGCTTTGCCGGATCGTTTTGGTCAGAAGTTCTGTTACTTAGAGTAGTGGCTCTTGGTTGTAGGAGGTGTCCTCCTTTTCCACATGGGGGTTTGGTTTTTCCCCGCGGTCGCCCCAACCAAAGACATTCTGGCAGGGAACACTTAGTTTGGGCCCTTGTTTGGGGGTTATTAACGTGGGCTGCCTTGTGTCTGAAGCTCCATAGGGTCTTCTCGTCTTATGTATTAATTCCCGCTTCTGCACGGGAAGATCAATTTCATTGACCTGAAAAAGGAGACAGTTAGGCCCTCGTCGTGCCATTCATACGGGTCTTCATTTAAAAGACAAGTGATTGCGCTACCTTCGCACGGTCAAAATACCGCGGCCGTTAAACATATAGTCACAGGGCAGGCGGGACCTCTTATTTGTTGTTTTTGCAAGAGGCGATGTTTTTGGTAAACAGGCGAGGCCTGGGTTTGCCGAGTTCCTTCTTTTTCTTTTAGTCTTTCCTTGTTGCATGCCAGTGTGGGGTTAACGGCTCGTGTTGAGTGTTTTTCTGGTTTGTGGTTTTGTTTTTCATTTCCCTCTTTGATTGGGGCCGTTTAATAGTCGGTGGTGGGTCCGTTCCGAGGTACACGTATGCAAGGAGAGGGGCTAGCCCTCTTATTACTCATTTTAGCATTAACTCTCTCATGGGGGCATGAGGAGGCCTAATATTGGGTTAGGGGTTTTAGATTGTTTATCAGTATAAGGGGATTTAATTATGTTTGAGCTTTAACGCTTTCTGTTGGGATGGCTGCTTTTAGGCCCACCGAAACATTTTTCCTTTATAAATTTTGATCTTTATCCGCCTATTAAAGTTGTGTCTTGTTTCAAAAGAGCTGTACCTCTTTTGACTAACTCTCTGGGCTTCCTGGGGCCAAGCTTGGTAAGGCTGGTTTGGGGTGGGAATCTCGGAGGCTGAACTTCTATTCATTTCTTAGGCAACCAGCTATAACTGGGCTCGGTAGGTCTGTCACCTCTACTCAAAGCTCTTCCCACTCTTTTGCCACAGAGACGGGTTTGCCCTATTGTAGGCTGTCTTGGAGTAGCTCGCTCAGTTTCGGGGTATTAAACTAAAGGGCTCTTTGCTTAAGGGTACTAGCTAAATCATGATGCAAAAGGTACGAGTCTGAATCTCTGCTTTTTTGGGCTTAGATGGGTTGTTTCATTTCTTTTTCAGCTTTCCCTTGCGGTACTTTTTCTGTTGCTTCTGGATCCTTTTCTGTCGCCCATACTTAGGGGGAAAAATGGTTTGTTTATTTAGTCTTGAGGTTATTAGGGGGTATTAATAGTTGTTTGTTGGGGGGGGGGGGTGTGAGCTAGCTGTTGGGCGTCAGGGTGGCTCGGTTTGCACGGGCGACTTCTCGGTGTAAGGGAGATGCTTTTCTATCTTAGCTACACTCTGATTTTTCCAAGTGCACCTTCCGGTACACTTACCATGTTACGACTTGCCTCCCCTTTATTGTGTTGAAGGTTTAGTTATTTGATAAAAATTTTTTGGGGAGAGTGACGGGCGGTGTGTGCGCGCTTCAGGGCCAGTTTCAGTGGAACGCTCTATTTTCTACTTACTGCTAAATCCTCCTTTAGGTGTATGTTTCATTACACCGTTCGTGTTCTCTGGGATAGAGAATGTAGCCCATTTCTTTCCCTCTCATATGCTACACCTCGACCTGACGTTTTGGGCTGTGCCAATTTTGCTTACTATGAGGCCTTCACAGGGTAAGCTGACGACGGCGGTATATAGGCGGAAGAAACAAGAGAGGGTGAGGTTGAACGGGGGTTATCGGTTCTAGAACAGGCTCCTCTAGGTGGGTCTAAAGCACCGCCAAGTCCTTTGGGTTTTAAGCTGGTGCTCGTAGTTCCCGGGCGGATAGTGGGTGTACAATACTATCAATGTTTAGGGTTAAGCATAGTGGGGTATCTAATCCCAGTTTGTATCTTAGCTTTCGTGGGTTCAGGAAAAGTAAAGCCACTTTCGTGGGGGTACTTCATGCCCTCGGGTGCGTATAACAGCTCTGAGGGTGTTCGGCTTTAGTTGCGGGTGTTTCCTTAACCACTCTTTACGCCGTTGATTATCAACTTGGGCCTCTCGTATAACCGCGGTGGCTGGCACGAGTTTTACCGGCCCTTGTTTACCGTAACTAAGTCAAGTTTTCACTCATGGCTTAATGTTTATCACTGCTGAGTTCCCTTGGGGGTGTGGCTTAGCAAGGCGTCTTGGGCTGACTGAGGCGTGCCTGATACCAGCTCCTTATTCCAGGGCGGGGGAATGAGGGCATTCTCACGGGGGTGCGGAGACTTGCATGTGTAAGTTTGGTAAAAGTTGATAGTAAAGCCAGGACCAAGCCTTTGTGCCCGCGGGGCTTTCTAGGGCCCATCTTAACATCTTCAGTGTTATGCTTTAATTAAGCTACGCTAGC